AGATAAAAACGCGAAAAGATAAAAAGAGACTCGTCCGCCCCCTACATACTTGATACCTTCTCCTACAAAGAAACTTGTAATGCCAACACTATTTGTAATTCCATCAATTATTCGTTTATCAAAAAAATGAGTTAGTCGGGCTAATCCTCTTATACCCTTAATTAAGGATGTTGCATAAAAAACATCTATGTAACCATGATTATATGACCAACTGTATATTCCATTTATTATTTGGTCCAAGAAAATTCTCTTAGGACCTATTTTCACAAATGAATTAATTAAGTCTAAATTCTGAAAAGATGAATAAACAGACCCATAGAAAAGAGACGCTATGAATATTCCGAAAAAGGCTATACTGACTGAAAAAATGGCATTTGTCACAAATTCATACCAATCCCCAGAATGGTTCAAATTTTGATGTAAAAGGTTTATCGATGGGGTTAACCATTTTGATAATATATCAAAATCCATTCCTACTTGATCGAAGGGAATTCCTATGGACCCGACGAACAAAGTAAATAGGAACAATACAAGTAAGGGCAATAGCATAGTATTGCCCGATTCATGGGGATATATGGAAGTGTCTTTATTGTCAGAGTGAGTAATAAAAGATTGAATCAGATTTCGTACATTTCCATCAATTTGATATATCTTATTCGAAAAAAAAGAGACCTTTTCATTATTATTATTAATTGCTAAGAAAGGTAAATTTTTGTTAACCAGTTCCGGACTTTCTTTCCCCCATATAGATATTGAATAGAACGAACTATTTTTAGTGCCGCTGTAATTTTGAAACTGAATGCGTAAATGCCCCGCAAAAGTAAGTAAATAAATCCGAAACATATAAAATGCAGTTAATCCTGCTGTGGAACAAGCTATTATCGCAAAGATGGGCGAATACAACCAACTATCATTAAGGATTTCATCCTTAGACCAAAAACAAGCAAGAGGTGGAATACCACAAAGAGAAAGTGTACCTACTAAAAAGGTAGTTTTTGTAATTGGCACATATTTTCTTAAACCACCCATAAGAACCATGTTCTGACTTTTATCTGGAGAATAGCCAACAATAGATTCCATTGAATGAATAATGGATCCGGATCCTAAAAATAATAATGCTTTCGAATAGGCATGAGTGATCAAATGGAATAAAGCAGCTCGATAAGAACCTATCCCTGGAGCTAACATAATATAACCCAATTGAGACATTGTAGAATAGGCTAAACTCCTTTTAATGTCTCTTTGAGCAAGAGCCAAAGTAGCGCCTAATAGTACCGTTATTATACCTATCAAAGAAATAAGACACATTATGTGAGGTATGACTGTGAAAAGAGGAAAAAGTCGAGCAACAAGAAAAATTCCCGCTGCTACCATAGTGGCAGCATGTATAAGAGCCGAAATAGGAGTAGGCCCCTCCATGGCATCAGGTAACCATACATGAAGGGGAAATTGTGCAGATTTAGCAACTGCACCGACGAATAATAGGAAGGCACACAGAATAACAAATAAAGAATTTACCCTATTATTATGGATCAAGTTATTCAAAATTTCGAACAAATCCCGAAATTCAAAACTACCCGTTATCCAATAAAAACCTAAGATTCCTAATAATAAACCAAAATCCCCTACACGATTCGTTACAAACGCTTTTTGACAAGCATTTGCGGCAATTGGTCGTGTGAACCAAAAACCTATTAATAGATACGAACACATTCCTACCAATTCCCAAAAAATATAAATTTGTATCAAATTGGAACTAGTAACTAATCCCAACATGGAAGTAGTGGAAAAACTCATAGAAGTAAAAAATCTCAAATATCCTTGATCATGAGACATATAATTGTCACTATAAATAAGAACCATGATTCCAACAGTAGTGATTAGTATTGACATAATAGAAGTAAGTGGGTCGATTAAATGGCCGAACTCGAAAGAAAAATCATTATTGATAGTCCAAGAACATAGATATTGATAGATGGAACTGCCATTTATTTGTTGAATAGATATATCGGCCGAAAAAACCATAACTATACTTAACAATGAAACACTAGGAAAAGCCCACATACGACGAGCATTTTTTGTCACAGTCGGAACAAGTAGAAGTCCCAATCCTATTGATATAGTAACTGGAAGTGGAACGAAAGGTATGATCCATGCATATTGATATGTATGTTCCATAATAAAATCAAACTTTTTTAATTCTTATTAATTGTTTCCGATTCCCCAGTTCTTCTCTCTTTCGGAAGGAGCAATAATAAAATAAATAAGAAAATCAAGATCTAAAAGAATTCAAATATCATTTTGAATTCTTCATTATTCAGACTCTTCTCTTTCTCCAATATTGAAAAAAAAAAATGTCAAATAAAGAAGTTACAATTGAATTGGTCAAATAACCAAGTTAATGTGACTTTTTAAGTAAGATATTTTATAAGATAAAGAAAGAATAGGATATTTTCAATCATTTAACTATTATGTCGAATGAATATTCATATTCATTTAGAACGAATTATTCGTTCTGGGGACATTGGATGTATATGTAATAGAGCTGTAAAACAAAAAATTCTTTTGAAAATCACATCGTATCTTTTTCTTCTATTTCTTTTTTCTTTGTCCCTAGTGTACTCTAGGCGGTACACGCGTATCCACACTTTTGTATGTTATGGGGGAAGGAAGTATCCGCTACGCAATAAATATAGATAATCAATGCCAAGAGCGATCCATTATGAACAATACATATACATGTCTTTCACATCCAACTATAAAAGTATCTTCTTTATTTAAAAATTGAAATGGCGGTTCCAAAGAAACGTACTTCTATGTCAAAAAAGCGTATTCGTAAAAATATTTGGAAGAAAAAGGGATATTGGGCAGCGGTAAAAGCTTTAGCTTTAGCTAAATCTATTTCTACCGGATATTCAAAAAGTTTTTTTTGTCCGACAAACAGGTAATAAAGCTTTGGAATAATCTGAATCGACATGACTCGATGAATTGGATGATTTAGAAAATCAAAATAAATAATTCACATGTTTTGAACTCATCTATATGAAATAGAACTGAACCGGCTGTTGTGGTATGTAGAAGAAAAATTCTTCTATCTATTGCGTTCTAATAACAATACTATTTTTTTTTTTTTTATTTATATATTTATTTATTTTGAAAAAAGGTTTGACTTTTCATTAAAGTCAATTTTGATCATAGGAGAGATGGGAATTGTTATTTTCCCCATCAATTCACTTTTCACAAGAAACAAATTTTTGTGAAAAGTGAATTTGATTATGTATCCCAAATAGTTATACGTCATTAATATTTTTGGAAAATTTGAAACAAGTATGAATGACGCTCCCTTTATGAAAAATTTTTTTCCGTAGGCGGGTATAAAATCTGTAGTAAAAATTACTGAATCCTTGAAACTATGAAAATAATGGATTAAAATATTTTAAGACTTTGCTTTGTAACTTTTCGGATCCCCCTTTAAATCGATATTTATGTATGAAGAAGAAGTCAATCTTCCGCAATCCAAAATAGATTCGGATATATAGATTGATCGATTCTAGGGTCCAAACGTAAGGTAAGATCCATTTTAGATATGGATTTTATTTCTAATAGACTTTATTTAATTTATATGTAAATTACATACCTTATGAGAAAAGAAAATTCTGATAGAGATTGAAACTCTTTTATTTTATATGCAGCCCAATACCTAACCAGTTTGGTAAATCTTCACACGACGAATTATGTATACAATCAGAATCCCAACCATTAATAAAGTTTGAATACCAAACTAAATAAAAATTTCCAGAAAACCCTTGGATCTAGTTATCCAATTGTGATACATAAAAAAAAAAGCCTATTTATTTTCTTTTGTTCATTGAAACATGAATTATCAAAAATACTGAAGGGAAATTTCTTGGTTCTAGACCTCAACTGAGGCCATAACCGTCTAGTTCCAACTGTTCCGAGAGAGTTTATACTATGTGAAAACCCGTTATTAAAAATGACAGCCCATTACAATAATATTATTGAGCGTTCAAATATTCATTTGAACAAGTCCTTATTCGTCGATTCTAACGTTTCCTAAAACATATTGCATTGAATTCTTCAATATTGACGATTGAACATCATATGGACTATTATGACTTCGATCAAGCCGCTATGGTGAAATCGGTAGACACGCTGCTCTTAGGAAGCAGTGCTAAAGCATCTCGGTTCGAATCCGAGTGGCGGCATCTCTAAGGGGGCACAAGAAATCCTATATTAAATAATAAATATAATTCGGAACTACAATTTTGTAATTGGGGACCCTTTTTAATAATTTTTTATGATATTTACGACCCTAGAACATATATTAACTCATATCTCTTTTTCGATCGTTTCAATTGTTATTACGATTCATTTGATGACTTTCTTAGTCCATGAAATTGTAGGACTATATGATTCGTCAGAAAAAGGCACTATAGCCACTTTTTTCTGTATAACAGGATTATTAGTTACTCGTTGGATTTATTCGGGACATTTTCCATTAAGTGATTTATATGAATCATTAATCTTCCTTTCGTGGAGTTTCTCCATTATTCATATGGTTCCTAAAATAGAGAACCACAAAAAGAAAAATGATTTAAGCACAATAATTGCGCCAAGCGCTATTTTTACCCAAGGCTTTGCGACTTCGGGTCTTTCAACTCAAATACATCAATCTGCAATATTAGTCCCCGCTCTACAATCCCAGTGGTTAATGATGCACGTAAGTATGATGGTATTGAGCTATGCAGCTCTTTTATGCGGATCATTATTATCAATAGCTCTTTTATTCATTACATTTCGAAAAAATATAGGCATTGTTGGCAAAAACAATAATTTATTAATTGGGTCATTTTACTTTGGTGAGATCCACTACTTGAATGAAAAAAGAAGTTTTTTACAGAGCACTTCTTTTCTTTCATTTAGAAATTATCACAGGTATCAATTGACTCAGCGATTGGATCATTGGAGTTATCGTATCATTAGTCTAGGGTTTACCTTTTTAACCATAGGTATTCTTTCGGGAGCAGTATGGGCTAATGAGGCATGGGGATCTTATTGGAATTGGGACCCCAAGGAAACTTGGGCATTTATTACTTGGACCATATTCGCGATTTATTTACATATTAGAACAAATCGGAATTTGCAAGGCACGAATTCGGCAATTGTGGCTTCTGCGGGATTTCTTATAATTTGGATATGCTATTTTGGGGTCAATCTATTAGGAATAGGACTACATAGTTATGGTTCATTCACATTAACATCTAATTGAAGAAATGGACTAAATACATAGGAATATCAATTCGTATAAGGAAAGTTTGTGCGAGTTTTTGAGGACCATTTAGTAGTGATTGAAAATGTAAATGGTTCTCAAAAACTCGAGATGTATCTGATTCCAATTCCGATTCACTTCATTTTTTCTTTTGTTTTTTCATTGTACAGTGAACGACCTTTTAAATCACAGGATTATTTGACGTCTTATTGATGAAGACTATTTATAAAAGTAATTAGATAGAATAGTTTCTGTCTTGTCAACTGATAGTGAGAGAAGAAAATCAGGATAAATACCGATACCTATTACGGGTAGAAAGATACAGATCGAAACAAATAGTTCGCGGGGTCCAGAATCCAAAAAAGAAGAATTTGGAACATGAAACAGCTTGTATCCATAGAATATCTGACGTGACATAGATAATGAATAAATAGGAGTTAATATCATTCCAATTGCCATTACAAAAGTAATTATGACTTTTGGCATTAAAAGATATTTCGGACTAGTAATTATTCCAAAAAAGACTACCAATTCTGCAACAAAACCACTCATTCCTGGCAACGCAAGAGAAGCCATCGAGAAACTACTGAACATGGTAAATATTTTTGGCATGGGGATGGCTATTCCTCCCATTTCGTCGAGATAAACAAGACGTATTCTATCGTACGTCGTTCCTGCCAAGAAAAAAAGTGCAGCGCCAATAAATCCATGAGAAATTATTTGTAAAATAGCTCCATTGAGACCCATATCGGTTATGGAACCAATTCCTATAATTGTGAAACCCATATGAGATACCGAGGAATAGGCTATTCTCTTTTTTAAATTGCGTTGACTTGGAGAAGTTGAAGCTGCATAGATTATTTGAATCGTTCCTACTATTATCAACCAAGGAGAAAATATCGAATGGGCGTGGGGTAATAATTCCATATTGATTCGAATTAACCCATATGCTCCCATTTTTAATAAGATTCCGGCTAGAAGCATACATGTACTGTAATGTGCTTCTCCATGGGTATCTGGTAACCATGTATGTAAGGGTAGACTCGGCGATTTGACAGCATAAGCAATAAAGAAACCAAAATATAATAGTATTTCCAATTCCAAGGGATATGATTGATTAGCTGATGTTTCAAAATTTAATGTTGGTTCATTAGGACCATACAAACCCATACCTAGAACTCCCATTAAGAGAAAAATTGAACCCCCCGCAGTGTACAAAATAAACTTTGTAGCTGAGTACAGACGTTTCTTACCTCCCCACATGGATAAAAGTAGGTAAACAGGAATTAATTCCAACTCCCACATGATGAAAAAAAGTAAAAGGTCCCGAGAAGAAAATAATCCTATTTGACCGCTGTACATTCCTAACATTAGGAAATAGAACAATCGTGAATCTCGAGTAACTGGCCGAGCCGCTAAAGTAGCTAAAGTAGTGATGAATCCCGTCAGTAAAATGGGTCCTATGGAAAGTCCATCGATTCCTAGTCTCCAGTGAAAATCAAAAATATTTATCCATTTATAATCCTCCTTCAATTGGATTAATGGATCGTCCAATTGAAAATGATAACAGAATGCATAAGTTGTTAGAAGGAGTTCTAACATGGAGATACAAATAGTGTACCACCGAACCACCCTATTTCCTCTATGAGGGAGAAAGAAAATTGATGAACCCGCGGATATTGGAAAAACGACAATTATTGTTAACCAAGGAAAATAACTCGTGATAAAGACAAGATAGACTTTGACCAGAAAAACCCGCACTCGAGAAAATCGATTTTCTCGAGTGCGGGTTTTTGTCGGTAAAAAGGAATCAAATGGATTCAAGTGGAATTGTATAAAACGTATCAATAAGCTAGACCCATGCTGCGAGTTGTCTCATGCCATAAATAAACCCGGACACTCAAGAAATCCGTTGGACAAGCGGATTCACATCTCTTACAACCTACACAGTCCTCCGTTCTTGGAGCAGAAGCTATTTGCTTAGCTTTGCATCCGTCCCAAGGTATCATTTCCAATACATCTGTGGGACAAGCTCGGACACATTGAGTACACCCTATACATGTATCATAAATCTTTACTGAATGTGACATTGGATTTATCCATTTTTTGAACGTTATCAATTTTCGATCTGGTCAAATAAGTAGTAACTGAATCATATATTGTAAACACCAGACGAATCAGTAGTTTACCAGAATTTTTTTGATAATCAATCTCCTTCTGGATCTGTTCATGAAAGAGAGCCAAGATATTTTGATATCTTACGTTTCAGCAAACATAGTCATACGGGTTATCCATAACACACTAATTTGAATTAGTAAATATTCTATCTGTCCTTATTTATATCATTACGACTATCGACTATTTATTCAACAAATTCGATTGATTGATACGAGTTGATTTTCTGTTACGATAGATCGACGAAATAATAGCCGGTCCAATAGCAGCTTCAGCGGCTGCAATAGCTATAACAAAGATCGAGAAAATGTCTCCTTTTAATTGACGACTATCAAATAAATTCGAAAATGTTACTAGATTTATATTAACCGCATTCAGTATAAGCTCAAGACACATAAGCGCTCTAACCATGTTTCGGCTTGTGATCAATCCATAAATACCGATAGAAAATAAATAGGCACTTAAAATAAGTACATGCTCAGTCATCATTGACCAACTCCTCATCAATCGAGATTGATTTCAATATGAACAAGAGTCAAATTTCACCGATTTGATTGACTAGAATCTAACAAGTACGAAACAAAGGAAGGTATCAGTAATAGATCGAACTAAAACTCAAACCCCTTCAATTTCATAGATAACAGTCAAATAGAAAAAGAGAACTGAAGACAAATTGATGTGATATGATAATCATAACACAGAACAAAACAGGGCCTTTTTTATTATTTTGAATTTCTAATTCTAAGTATTTATTACTGACGAGCCATAGCAATTGCACCTATCAAGGCAACTAAAAGAATTATAGAAATGAGTTCAAAGGGAAGATAAAAATCTGTTGATAAATGAATTCCTATTTGTTGAACGCTACTTGTCAGGTCCTGCTCTATAATCTGGTTTGATCTTGTAGTCCAAATAATCCCGTACCATGACGTATTTGAAATAATAGTAATTAGTGAAAAAAGAATACTCGTACAAACCAGTAAAGTGACTCCATCTCCAACTGTCAAAAGATATAAATCCTTGTAATATTCTGAACCATTCATGAACATCACAGCAAATACGATTAAGACATTTATGGCCCCTACGTAAATAAGGAGCTGGGCAGCGGCTACAAAATAGGAGTTAGATGGAATATGGAATAAAGATATACAAACGAGAACTAATCCCAATGAAAAGGCAGAATAAATTGGATTGGTAAATAATACTACTCCTAGGCCTCCTAATATAAGACCCGATCCCAGAAACACTAAAAGAATATCATGTATTGGTCCAGGTAAATCCATTATGTGTAAAATAAAAATAAGAAATAAAGAAGTTGAAATATTTCATGACCTTACTGACTACTGACCGGGCCAGGAACAAGAAGGTTAGGTTACCCTTTATTTTTTTTTTTGTAAAGAATACGTTCCTAATTGAATTGAATCCCAGTGTGGTGTGGATTGATGTAGATACACTTATTGGACCAATCCTTCTTCTGTATCCGAAAGAGCAGTTGGAATTGTATATTTCGAAATCATTACGGATATATGAATCTATTCTAAATCCAAATCAAGCCATGATTCTCAACAATCAACGGTTATGTTTTGTAGTTACTAACCAACCAAAAAGAAAGAAACTACGCTCCTTTAGATCAAAACTGAATCTTAGTAATCGTTCTTGAATTAAGGAGGTTGGTTATCCATGGCTATTTTTATTTGAGTCGAATTCATAATTGGTCGAATTGTGTAATCTCCAATTACTGACATTGGTAACCGACCCAAAGCAATTTGATTAAAATTCAACTCGTGACGATCATAAGTAGAAAGTTCATATTCTTCAGTCATTGATAAACAGTTTGTTGGACAATACTCGACGCAGTTACCACAAAATATACAGATTCCAAAATCAATACTATAATTAAGCAGTCGTTTCTTTCTAATATCTGTTTCCAATCTCCAATCAACAACGGGTAGATCTATGGGACATACACGAACACATACTTCACAAGCAATGCATTTATCAAATTCAAAGTGGATTCGACCGCGGAAACGTTCTGATACGATCGATTTTTCATAAGGATATTGAATAGTTACAGGTAAACGATTCGCGTGAGATAAGGTAATCATGAAACTTTGACCAATGTACCTTGCTGCTCGTATTGTTTGTTGACCGTAATTCATGAATCCAGTCACCATAGGGAACATATCGTGGATATCTCTGAATAAATTGATGTTTCTTTCTCTTGCTTGAGAGGGGTTATGAATTGCGAATATGGATTCTGTTACAGTGAAAGGAGTTGGGAAGAAGTTGTCAATAATAGATTACCTAGGGAAACGGGTAAAAGAAATTTCCATCCAAGATTTAATAGTTGGTCCATTCTCATCCTAGGTAAAGTCCATCTTGTTGTGATAGAAATGAACAGGAACAAATAAGCTTTAGCTAATGTAATAAGGATACCAATTGTTGTTCCAAAGACTCCATCCGTTTTATTTATTCCGAAAAGTTCAGGAATGAATATGTACGGAATATATGGATCCCACCCACCTAAGTAAAGAACTGTTACAAATAATGAAGAAACTAGTAGATTTAGGTAAGAAGCAACGTAAAATAAACCAGATTTGATACCTGAATATTCAGTTTGATAACCTGCTACTAATTCTTCTTCTGCTTCTGGTAAATCAAAGGGTAATCTCTCACATTCCGCTAGGGAAGAAATTAGAAAAACTAAAAACCCTATAGGTTGACGCCACAGATTCCATCCCCAAAACCCATATTTTGACTGTGCCTCAACTATATCAACTGTACTTGAACTGTTAGATAATCATAGTCGATGATAACATCACCGTTCCCATCGCTATTCCAGAACCGTACATGAAACCTCAGCTTCATACGGCTCCTCAACGGCCACAAATAAATCGAAAGACATTTTTTTTGGTTCCTTATTACTTTGCCATGTTTGTAAGGTGGATAGAGTAAAGATGCATCGGAGAGTTCTGAATTCGACCAAAGAAATTCTGTCTGCTATAAAAACAAATAAAAAGCGCTTCTGAATTGATCTCATCCTTTATTTTCAAAATCTAATTGATTTTTGTTTAGTAATAGCTTAATCCTTCAATAGAATACTCGTACTCGTTGTATCAATAGAGGATCCATATCTTTCGATTACGAAAAATAATTAGACACTACATACACTAGTTCATGAATCATGATAGGAATTCCACCCATATGAATATGGATGAGTTGGAGGAGATAAACAAAGACATCTTAGTATAGTATTCAGGTTTTCCTATTGTATTTTATTTCTTTCGTTCCTGTTCTTCTTTCTTACTAAAAAGAAAAAGAGGGATTCTAAACCAAAAAAGGAAGGGATTATTTCGTTCCTGATAGTTATTTCTTTAATCAGTGGATAAGAGCATACTCTGGATCAGAATCGTGAGAAAGTACTGCTTGATCATTTCTACCAACTTCAAGTCCTCATTATGATTCCTTTTATGGCAAAATATCCTCTTGGATACCTTACATTATCTCTATTATTAATCCTTTGTGTACCTTGGTGTTCCTAACCGTCCACTCATTTTTGATTGATCCCCGGTATGGTAATACATACAATACAATTGTAGAAACTCTATAAAGTTGATCTTTTGCGTCCGCTTCAAGTCATGGTGACTAATCAACCAATCTTGGGATAAACAGTTTCTACTGCTTATGTTTGCTTTCACCTTACTCTCGTACATAGGGAATGAGAATCAATCTTTTGACTGCGAATTTATAAGCTGTTTTGTTTCACTCATATAACTATCTGGTTTAATTCATTGACCTGAATGATGAATAAAAAAAAGAAAAATATCTATTCAATACATTCAACCCCTTTCCTAGAAAGAAAGGAAAGAGGTAAAAGTTCATGTTCGAACGAATCACACGTAGAGATATTGATAACACACATGGAGTTAACGGTATTTCATAACTAATGGATTGAGCAGCGGCTCGTAGACCACCCGAAAAGGAATATTTATTATTCGATCCATATCCTGACATAAGAAGTCCAATAGGAGCAATACTGGAAATAGCGATCCATAAAAAAACACCTATACTGAGATCGGCTAGAACAAAACGATAGCCAAAAGGAATTGCTGAATAACTTAGTAGAATGGATATGACTGCTATAGATGGTCCGATACTGAATAACCGAACATCTCCTCTAGACGGTAGAAGATCTTCTTTGAAAAGTAGTTTGATCCCATCCGCCGGAGCTTGAAGAATTCCCAAGGGACCGGCATATTCAGGACCAATACGTTGTTGTATCCCTGCAGAAATTTCTCTTTCTAACCACACAATCACGAGTACACCTATTGTGATTCCCACTATAGGAGTAAAAATAGGAACAAGCAACCATACGAGGCCGTACACCTCTTTTAAGGATTCCGATCTGGAAAAAGAATTGATAGCTTGTATTTCTGTCGTATCAATTATCATTTCAACGATCAACTTCTCCCATAATGATATCTATACTACCTAGTATCGTCATGATATCGGCCAATTTCATTCTTTTAACTAGCTGAGGAAGAATTTGCAAATTGATGAAACCGGGTGGACGAATTTTCCATCTCCAGGGAAAACCACTATTATCTCCGATCAGAAAAATTCCCAATTCTCCTTTTGGAGCTTCAACTCTCACATAAAGTTCTTGTTTCGACAATTCAAAAGTAGGAGAAGGCTTTTTACTAATGAATCGATATTTAAAATCATTCCATTCGAAATCCCTTGTCTTTGCTTTATCAAAGCGCCGTACTTCTAAATTCTCATAGGGCCCGCCTGGAATTCCTTCCAGAGCCTGTTGAATAATTTTTATGGATTCCGTCATTTCACTGATTCGTACTAAATAACGAGCTAATGAGTCTCCTTCTTTTTGCCATTGGACTTCCCAATCGAATTCATCGTAACACTCATAACGATCAACTTTACGAAGATCCCACTGGATTCCGGAAGCTCGTAGCATTGGTCCTGATAAACCCCAATTTATTGCTTCTTCTCCACCAATAATGCCCACTCCTTCAACTCGTTCCAAAAAAACGGGATTCCGCGTAATAAGTTTTTGATATTCAACAACTCCTGTTAAAGAATAATCGCAGAAATCCAAACATTTATCTATCCAGCCATGAGGTAGATCAGCAGCTACTCCCCCGATACGGAAATAATTATGCATCATTCGCATACCTGTGGCAGCTTCGAATAGATCATATAGCAATTCCCTCTCCCTGAAAATATAGAAGAAAGGAGTCTGTGCACCGATATCTGCCATAAAAGGACCAAGCCATAATAAATGAGAAGCTATACGACTCAACTCCAGCATAATGACTCTGATATAGCTGGCTCTTTTAGGTACTTGAATATTTCCCAATTGTTCTGGTGCATTTACTGTTATTGCCTCTGTGAACATAGTAGCTAAATAATCCCAACGTGTTACATAGGGTAGATACTGTATAATTGTTCGGTTTTCCGCAATTTTTTCCATCCCCCTATGTAAATAACCCAATACGGGTTCACAGTCAATAACATCTTCACCATCTAGAGTAACGATGAGTCGAAGAACACCATGCATTGATGGGTGGTGTGGACCCATATTGACTATCATGAAGTCTTTTCTTGTTTCCGGTACAGTCATATGTTTTCTTACCCTGATTCATTATTTCATGAATTGCTGGAAACGGGGTTCATCAAAATTCAAGATCCAATAAATCAAATAATTCAAACGAATCTTCCAATTAACCAATTTTTTGTTCCCGAATATCCAACTGACTAATTAATTCTTTATAACGTACTCTATTTTTCTTTGACAAATAAGCCAGTAGTCGTTGACGTTTTCCAAGAATTTTCCGCAGGCCTCTCTGAGATAAATAGTCTTTTCTGTGCAATTCCAAATGGGAAGTAAGTCTACGTATCTTATTGGTGAAACTGAATATTTGAAATTCAACAGATCCTTTGTTTTTTTCTTCTTGCGGAATAACCGAGATTAATGAGTTTTTTATCATAAAAATTTCTTTTTCTTTTTTCTTTCTTTTCTGATATTACTGATCAGAAATAATAATAAAGCCGCCCGTTTAGGTCTGGTACGCACAATAAAATAATCTGGATTTAGTCATAAACTACTTTTGTCTTGTCTATCGAATCCAATTCAAAATTGTATTTCTTAATTGGATTCGATAGACAAGACATGGTATATTTCGATGCTCACAAAAGGTAATGATTTGGACTTAAGAAAATTCTTCCGATTCATTCCTAGATCCAATTGCTATGATACATCATTGAATCAGTATCGTGTATCAGAATGTAACATAACCTGTGTACCTCTGTATGCCTTTATCCGCTGGATATGACGCGTAATATAGATATATAGCAAATGTACCATCAACTAATTCTGAAGTGGATACATATGTATCCTTGACATACTGAAACGACTTCCATTATTGGTATCAAACCAGTAGCGATTCATACAAGCTAAATCTTCTAATCGATAATTGGGCCAAAGAAACAATTTGAATTGGATCAATTTATTTCTATCCGTATCAATATGCTTGTCCTCACCCAAAAAATGCACACAGTCCCTCATGTTGTAACGGTCGACCAATACTGGATATCTATCCACAATTCTCCCACTTGCAGAATTAAAACAAATTCGAATTCTCAATTCTCTACGACGTCTAGTAGATGGAATATTTTCAGGAACAAGCAAATCATATTTTTTTTCTCGGCATATTTCATTAGTTTGGTGCTTATTCTTATGGACCAGGGAAATACCTATCATTTGATACATAATTGATTGTCCATCCAATTTTAGAAACAAACGAATCGGCTCGATAGTTATTATTCCTCTTTTTATGAATGTTGGAACATCTAGAATAGGATACGTCAAACGCCGTAGTGTTGCCAGGAAATTCATACGAATATCTCCTATTTCTATAGAGTATATATCAATATCGTTTGAATATTTCATCATCTTAAGCAGGAAACTAAATGTCCTGATATCCATTATCTCTGGTAGATTCAAGGAAGAATTTATGTTTAATTGAGAAACCAAATGTTTTCTCATTAATAAATTTAGTTGTGGTCCACTAATATCCTTCTTGGATTGGCTTTGTTTTCCACGGTTTTTAATGTCTGATTCCGCGGAATCAACAAGAAGATCTTTTTGTTGATTTGGCTGATCTGATCCAAGATTCTTTTGGTCCGACTGTTCTTTTTCTTTTTTTTCAGCTTCTTGACGAAGATACTCTTCGAATTCACGAAGAAACCTTTTTTCTTGTTCGCTAAAGCTTTCATTATTTAAAAAAAGTAATTTAATTGGTATGATCCACGGTTTATTCTTATATGCACCATAAAGTGGCACTAATTCTGAGAAGAACCAAGTTTCCATTTCTTGATTCGATATGGAACGATATAACATTTCTTCATTCATTCCCACCCAATCAAAAAAGTTTTTTTGATTGGATGGGTTTCTTTCTTGATGAATCGTGAGAGAAAAAAGATCTTTATTATCCATTATTTGATAATTATTAGTCCCTGTCTTAGTTTTTTTCTTTATGTTGGTCCCAGTATCTCTATTGATCCGGTGCTTAATACCAATATTCTTTCTACTAAAATAAAGAATAGTTCTCCACTCAAAATATTTTCTACCCATATTTTTATCCGTATCGTTATCTCCTAGATAATCACTAATAGAAATATATGAATATGAGTCCTTCTTGTCCTCATAATGAATATATTTATGTGATAAAAGATCATATCTGTAGTTTTTTGTGAATTTATATTTTGGAATTGGTAATGAATTCATTATATAATTTTTTTGTTTCTCACAATGAATGGATTGGTCTTTTTCATATGAATCTTTTTTTGATTCTTTATTTTGACTCGTATGACGTTTCCTGACCTTATTTCGCCATTTTTGCGATACTAATCTAGACCATCTAGTCTGAGAGAAATTGTATTGATAATGACCCCTTAACCAGTTTTTCCATTCATTCATTCCAGAATTCAGAAGTCCTTTGGAACTTGATTTGGCATCCAATATTCCTAGCGTCCACAAATATTCTTTTATTCTATCCTTAAAAAAAAGACGTGCTCCGTGATCTTGAAGTACAGATCTCAAGTGATACTTATTAATTACTTGTGTTTGCGATAAATTGTAAAATACATACGCTTGGGACAAAGAAGATAAGTCCCGAGAAATCTCTGATTCCTCATTACTAATATTAGTAATATGAAAAAGCGATTCTTTGAGAGTCGAAATAAAGTGAATTGTATTTTGATTTGTTTCAAAAATTTCTTCTTTATTTTTTTCAATATTATCAATGTATTTATTGATCATTTTTTTTGATGATTCAAAGAAAGGTCGTGCATGAATTCTGAAACTATTAATGGTACATAGAAAAATATCCACGTATATTCTTTCAATGAAAGAATTTACGAAACATTCCCATTTACGTATGAATCGGACACTTTTTCCTTTTAATATCTGCCAAATATGTTTCTGTGATTCCGATCTTTTGTCACCCCAATCCGTCTCGTAAGGACTACTACTATTTCGATCTGGAGTTAGAAACATTTTTCTCTTTTCTAGTTCTTCTGCAATATTGGTTATTTCTCGTATGACTATCATTCTCCTAATGAATATATCGTTCTTTTGTGTGCGTGAAAAATTTGTCCGAACCGCAGGACTACGTCGAACGGCCCGTTGTTTTTGAAACTTCTTACTGAGTCTGGAATCTTTTCGATTTTTATGCGGTTTATGTACTTTACTCAATTCAGATGGAAATAGGAAACTGGAATTTTCTTTTGGAAATTCTTTTATTTTTTCTTTTTTAAATAAAGTGATTTTTTGAATCCATCTTATTTTCTCTTCTAAGATCCCCGGCATTTCCTGTAGAAATGAAAACCCTTTTATTAAAAAAGATCTTATTAGAGTTGAAAAGCTTTTCTTTTTCAGTTCTTTTCCCATTCTTTTTTCGAGTTTTTTCCAAATGGGTTTAAAAAAAGAAGGTTGTTCCTTAAGAGGACCAAAAGGTTTTTCTTTTGCCCCTCCCCAGGGCGTTAAATAAAAAGAATCTTTGGTTTTCCCTTTTCTTTTATTTTTCCAATCCGCATTTCTTTTTTTCTCTTTCATTGGATCAGATCGTAGCTTAGATTTGCGCCAAGGTTTCGGATAGAAAGGGAATAGGACCTTTATCTGAATACCGCCCATTAACCAGTTGCTCGGAAGTTCTCTGTCTGATATTTGAACGCCATTATAGGTGCAGTATATATGTAGTTCTTTCTTCCAATCCCTCCAATCCGCGTCCCATTCGGGAGTTTTAAAGAAGAGCGCACGGACGATATTTTTCACTATTATCGTTGAAGGCAGTAGGATGTATTTTCTAAAAATCGATTGGGCTATTAAGCTGAGACTTCTTGATCCTTGCAGCCCCAGGACAACATCGTCAAATCCTTGGTATAGCATTTCATCAAAGAACTCTTTTCCTCTTTCCAACAATGGATCGTCGTCTTCAATTTCCGTCTCTTCTAACCAAATAGATTCACTTTTGACCAGTTCTTCCTCTTCTATTTCAGAATCCGAAGTTGAGACTTCGAATTTGGGATCTTTCCCCAACCAATTACGAAAAAAGTATTTCCATAATTCGATGATATTTACAAAAGATGTAAAAGCTGCTCCGCGTATTCTGCCCCAAAAAAGCGGAGACTGGAAGAGTGGTTGATACACCCTCAAAATAGGTATTTTACGTCTTTGAGCGCGCATGGATCCTTTGATTAGGCCCCGATAAGGATCTCTCTCTCTTGGGTAATCTAGTAGTGCTATCTCTCCGATTTTTTCTTCTAGTTCACCATCAGAATTAACGTTGATTTCCTGATCGTCCTCATCACTATAAACTACCAAGCGGTCGTATTTTCTTAAAAGAACTGCATAGTACTCTGTCGGTTCGTCCGCATTTTCTTTCTCCGCATCTTGTGAATCGGTATTCAAATTGTATGACCATCGAGGAACTTTTCTACGGATTCTTCGTCTTT